AATGATAATAATTGATGAATCAAAAACTTTCAATTGAATTTATTATTTATTCTTTCAATTGGTATTTTTGATTATCCTCGTATCTTTCAAAAAGTAAAACTTAGGGAAGTGCTTTATAAACATATGTATAAAAATAACATATTTCATTTAGTCTCTTCATGCCTACTATAACTAGTTATTTCGGTTTTCTACTAGCAGTTTTAACTATAACCTCAGCTCTATTTATCGGTCTGAGCAAGATACGACTTATTTGAAATTAATTGAATGCACAATTCATAAAAAGAAATATTTCTGTGGTATTCCATATATTCTATAGATTCTAGTATTCTATATATTTTAGAGTTCTTTACCTTGTCAATTTCCAATTATTGGTCATTGAGATTCATGGACAATACAGATTCATATTTAAGGATAGATATTACCTCTCCTTTTCCTCATTAAAATAAATTGAAATGATTGAAGTTTTTCTATTTGGAATCGTATTAGGTCTAATTCCTATTACTTTGGCTGGATTATTTGTAACTGCATATTTACAATACAGACGTGGTGATCAGTTGGACCTTTGATTAATTAACATCTCTTTTTTTGATTGACCTCCTACTTTAATCCATAGGAGGTCCAATTTAGATTGCTGTTCAATTATTTAAGTGTCATTTTCGACCTAACAATAACAAGAATGGAATCACGCTCTGTAGGATTTGAACCTACGACATCGGGTTTTGGAGACCCACGTTCTGCCGAACTGAACTAAGAGCGCTTTATTATCAAAATAAATGTAACCCTAATATATCTTGCATGCATATACTATCATATAGAATGTCATAAAATTAATGAAAAGATTGATTTGATTATGTATGTTCAATTTGAATCGATCTCAATTGATTCCTTGTTACTGTTCAGAAGATAAGTAATAGGTAGGGATGACAGGATTTGAACCCGTGACATTTTGTACCCAAAACAAACGCGCTACCAAGCTGCGCTACATCCCTTTCAATTGGTCTACAGTGTCATTGTAGAGAATCCCTGTCTTGTTTTCCACATTTTGATTTATTTACTACATTGATATACACAAATTATCTTGCCATTTCTTCTTTTTTGTCTCATATCATATAACATACATAACATATAATAATAAAAAGACTTATATACGTATGAAATAAATATGAAACCCGCCATAAAAAAACAAATGAATATTTTTCGAGAATGTTGATGCGGAAAGGGACATATTTTTTTTTCTTAAAAAAAAAGAATATCTACCGAATTGTTGTACATTTCAATTTGAATTAGGGATTCCGCGTACAATACAAGGGGTTATTCACTATATATACATCTGATCATATATGTATTACCATTATGTATTACAAATTACTATAAAGAATAAAGAAGGAGGGTTTAAAATGCGAGATCTAAAAACATATCTCTCTGTGGCACCGGTAGTAAGTACTCTATGGTTCGGGGCTTTAGCGGGTCTATTGATAGAGATCAATCGTTTATTCCCAGATGCGTTGATATTCCCCTTTTTTTCATTCTAGTTATTGACCTGGGAAGGGGTGAAGAAGCTTAGAGATACAATCAAATATCTGTGAATAATCCCCCTCCTTTCTGTTCTTTTTTTTTTTAGACTTTTTTGAATTAGAATAAGTTAGAAAAGAGAAAGAATAAAAGTGGATTCAACCTCAGTAAAACTCGGAACGGGGCCCAGGTTCCAATTCAATAAATTAATATTCCAATTAAATGAAATTAATATTCCAATTAAATGAAATCAATAAAAGAGTGAGAACGGAAATTCAAATGTGATGGCTAGGGCAAACAATATCATACAAGATACTTAAATTTTAAATGACATACTGTACTGCGATTCTAAATTTAGAAATCATTGTATTCCTTATTATTACATTACTATATATATTTGATTGATTGCAACGAAATCTTTCATAATTTGATTTCGAGTTAGCAACGTCTATTTTTTGCGTTCCTTTCTTCTTTTCTTCGCTTTGGCTTTCTTCTTTTCTTCGCTTTGGATCGGAAAATGGAAGAGTTGCGTGAATCAAAAATCCAAAGGAGGTTCATGGCCAAGGGTAAAGATGCCCGAGTAACGGTTATTTTGGAATGTACTAGTTGTGTTCGAAACGATGTTAATAAGGGATCAATGGGGATTTCCAGATATATTACTCAAAAGAATCGACATAATACACCGAGTCGATTGGAATTGATAAAATTCTGTCCCCGTTGTTACAAACATACGATTCATGGGGAGATAAAGAAATAGATCAAACCAATCGTCTGTGTGTCATGTCACCCTTCCAAGGAAGATGAAAAATAACATATATTAGACATATTTTATCTTTAAATATAAACAAACCAAATCCTATTTCTTAATTCTAAATCATTTTGGATCCGATCGAAATAGGATTTTCGGGATAAGGAATAAACAAACCATGGATAAATCCAAGCGACTCTTTCTTAAATCCAAACGATCTTTTCGTAGGCGTTTGCCCCCGATCCAATCGGGGGATCGAATTGATTATAGAAACATGAGTTTAATTAGTCGATTTATTAGTGAACAAGGAAAAATATTATCTAGACGGGTAAATAGATTGACCTTAAAACAGCAACGATTAATTACTATTGCTATAAAACAAGCTCGTATTTTATCTTTGTTACCTTTTCTTAATAATGAGAAACAATTTGAAAGAAGCGAGTCGACCGCTAGAACTATTGGTCTTAGAACCAGAACTAAATAGGCTTACTCGTCAATTGAATGAAAATTACAATCTAAACTCAAACGCGGGTTGATCCTTTGTTCGAAAAATCCGAGAATCCATATTTGATTGTCGTGTCGTAAGAAAAAAAAAAAGAATCGGGGAAGAAGAATATATCTTTTTTTTTTTTTTTATTGAACGTGTTTGTTCATTTTGACGACTTTATTATATTATTCTATTTTATCATACTAAATTATATTATTCTATTTTATCATATTAATTTCTACTCTACCTTCCCGGAGTTCATTCTCCAGGGAACTCCATTTAAAGCAGTCCGATGGATTCTTCCCAATCTTCTTATTTTATGATCTCATTGGAAATCATATAAAGACAATTCCTATTTAATATAGCGATTTGTGCAAGTATTTTACGATTAAGAAGCAATTGCCTCTTGTACAGATTGTGTATTAATTTACTATAACTGTAGTATACCTTATTGTCTCGAATTACTGCATTTATCCGAGTGATCCACAAACGACGAAAATCTCTTTTTTGCCTACCTCTATCCCGATAAGCTGAAACCAAAGCTCTTATTTTCTGTTGAGTAATAGTTCGAGTAAGTCTTGAATGAGCCCCTCGGAAGCTTGATGCAAATAAACGAATTTTTTTTCTACGTCTCCGAGCTATATATCCGCGTTTAATTCTGGTCATTGAATAAATGAAACTTTGATGAATAACTCATTGATTTTCTTTCAGTTATTCCTTTCCTCTCTCCTACTAACAAAACGGATTTTTCCAATGTATAAAATAAAAATTCCAATGGCTTTTGCTACTATAACCGTCCCGACCACGATTTTTTTTTTCTTTTTTTCTAGGCATTTCACCTCAAAACAAGAAATTGTATTGATATTGATACTAGGTATCAAAAAAAAACATAGTCAATAAATAGAAATGGATAAAGAAATAGTGGGTTCCATCGTTTCTATGGTTACTTCTTAAACGGTGAGGTCCTCTCTATACACCGGAGCTCCTTCTTTCATTTAATCAATGCTATTGTTAACTTGTACAGTTCACCTTCTTTGGCTCTACCCATGATTTATCTAGTAATCGGTCTTTCACAACGAGATCCACCTATACAGTAACGGTATTATGAAGATTAGCTGGGTAGCTGACCCTTTATAGTCCGTTCTTGCAAGAATAAGGGCATAACCTTTCTGTTAAATAGGATTTCCTCTGCTTAATGGATAAGCATTTGTTACCAATGGGGAATTCTTTCTCATCTTAAATTGCAAATTGAGGTGATTGGATTTACACCAATATAAACCATAAATTTGATACACAATAGAAGGATACGATAAATCTTTTTTTATTTATTTTTAGATAGTGAATGGAGTTCTTCCATTCTATCCTATTCACTGGTACTGATCCCTGATACTGGAAAAATTGTTTCCTTTCTTTTGTCCCAGTCCATGATCTGAACGAGTCGCACATACACCCTAGTACATGTTCCCCGACGCTGAGGGCATCCCCGAAGGGCGGGCGATTTTGTGAAATTTATGATTGGCTGTCTTGTGTTTCTAATAAGTTGTTTAATAGTTGGCATGTTGAATCGTATCCATAATGAGTTGGTTTAGATCGATCCTAACCAGATAATTATGAATTACTTCTATATTCTATATTATATATTAATAGTAATAGATTAATTAATCTAAAATATTATATTAAACCCGGTAATAAGATAAAATCTAAAATTGCGGATTTGCGTGAAATACCTGCTATTTTTTATTAAACTGCTACAAGATCAACAATTCCATGAGCTTGGGCTTCTGTTGCTGACATAAAAACATCCCTTTCCATGTCTTCGGATACAACCCATAAGGGTTTGCCCGTTCTTTGTACATAAACCATTGTGAGGGTTTCGCGTAGCTTCAGTAGTTCTTCCGCTTCCAGGATAAATTCTCCCGTTTGCGCCTCATAAAAAGCACTAGAAGGTTGATGGATCATTACCCTGATGATTTAATAAATGGTTTCTCTATCTCGCCATGATGAGTCAAAGATAATAAGAAAAAAAAGATAGAATTGAACAACCGTACAGGCATCTTTTGTGCATTGCATACGGCTCCACAATGGAATTCATTTTTACCTTCCATGAAGGAATAGAAAATATAGGATCTATCAGATCCAGATCGGTAAATGATCCAATAACCATCCTTCCTTTTATTTTGGAGTAATTTTAAAATACTATGATGGCTCCGTTGCTTTAGTATTTCGTCTGTTATTCAGCAATCCCAAAGTTTCTTTTTTTTTTTTCATTTTTATATTTATTTGAAAAAAAAAAAAATGTTTCGTATTCTTTCATAACATAAATATTGTTAAGATCCTTCCGTCGTGAAAACAAAAAAGTTTGTGACGCTGAAAGAGGCTTCCGATAGATCAGATAAAATCGGAAATGCCTTTTATCTCATACTACTCTTTCGATACATAATCTAATCTAATGGTTTAGAAAAAAAAAACAATAAAAAAAATGTCTCATATCGAATTCAAAGTGCCATGCTATTATTACTTAATATTCATATTTTATATGGCGAAGGCATAGTTTTATCTTTTGTCTCAAATAAAAAACTCATTGGCGCCAAGCGTGAGGGAGTGCTAGACGTTTGGTAATTGCTCCTCCGACCAGAATAAAAGATCCCATTGAAGCAGCTAATCCCAGGCATACTGTCTGTACATCTGGTCGCACAAATTGCATAGTATCATAAATAGCTACTCCGGGTATTACCCATCCGCCGGGAGAGTTTATAAATAAATACAGATCTTTGGTTTCACTCTCCGTACTGAGATATACCATAAGAGCAATAAGTTGATTCGAGATCTCGCTATCAACCGCTTGGCCTAAAAAAAGTAATCTTTCTCGATAAAGTCGGTTGATTAGGATAAAATTGTATTCTATCCCTTAAGAACCGTACATGCACCTTTTGATGCATACGGTTCAACAAAAATCGCGAAAAAAACGAATCAATGTTTAGATTCCAGCCGTCTTTAGCGGGCTCTTTCTAACTTCTAATGAAGGGGCTTTTTCTTCACTTTCATTTTTCAAGAAAGATAAGTTTTGGACCGTTTATCTATACTATAAACTATAAAATGAAAATAAATAAAAAACGAATTCATTAAATTTATCGAACTAACTTTTCATTGATGTATTGTTTCATCGAGATCCAATTCAAATTGCGATGTCATTTTCTTGTTCCTGAATGGGTTTCTTCACTTCTTTTAGGTTTATGCTCTACTCCGAGTAAGGATCCGCCTGATTTGGATTTGCACATATAGGACAAATGCCCCAATACCATGTCTTTTTGCTATGACTTCTTTTTTTTATTTTATTTCATGTCTTTTAACAAATATTCAACGTATTCATCATATTACTCGATTGATTAACAGTTTTAGATCACTGCTATTTATAAATAGAATATGATAATGATACAAGTAGTAATCATAGAATAGATATATTCCAGATTGGGTTTGTTTTTTCTAAACGGAGCCTGGATACTTCATTTTATTGGTCCAACCAAGCAAACCATAAATTATTCGAATTGATAATATTAATCTGGATACCCCCTCAAAAAAAAAAAATAGATCTAATTGCACTTCACGCTCCAAATTTTTGATAATTCAATCAACTTTCTTGGGCGAAAGAGAGGATATCTCGATCGGGGGAGAGAACGGGGAAATCCCATATGACCCAATATATCTGACAAGTCGCACTATATGTCAATCCAAGATGCATCTTCGTCTCCAGGAGTTCGAAAAGGTACTTTTGGAACACCAATAGGCATAAAATGAAAGAAAAAACGAATTAAGTACTATAGCTCACTTTGATGTGGAAGCGTAACAACAGGTTTATTGTCTTAATAAATAAGATTGGCCTTTATCAGATTTTATCTTTTATCATATTTTATACATAGATATAGATCGAAGAAGTTCATAAAAAAGGAAGACAGAATGAATAAAGGAAAATTCTTTCGAATAAGTCTTTTGAATGATCAACAAATATGTATGGATTCACTCATATAAAATAGGATCAACCCGCACCCACCATTGCGTATTGGTACTTATCGAGTATAGAATAGATCTGCTTCTTTTTGTTCCTACGAACAGAATTGTTCCATTATTACTAAAAGAATAGACCAAATATTAATTCTTTCTCCGAGAGAATCCCCTGAAAAGGGGAGGTCCATAGCATAATTTTTTCAGTGCAATAAAGTTACATAGTGTCTATTTTTCGTTGATAAAGGGGTATTTCCATGGGTTTGCCTTGGTATCGTGTTCATACCGTTGTATTGAATGATCCCGGTCGTTTGCTTGCTGTTCATATAATGCATACAGCTCTAGTTGCTGGTTGGGCAGGTTCAATGGCTCTATACGAATTAGCAGTTTTTGATCCCTCTGATCCCGTTCTTGATCCAATGTGGAGACAAGGTATGTTCGTTATACCCTTCATGACTCGTTTAGGAATAATCAATTCATGGGGGGGTTGGAGTATCACAGGAGGGACTGTAACGAATCCGGGTATTTGGAGTTACGAAGGTGTGGCCGGAGCACATATTGTGTTTTCTGGCTTGTGCTTCTTGGCAGCTATCTGGCATTGGGTGTATTGGGATCTAGAAATATTTTCTGATGAACGTACAGGAAAACCTTCTTTGGATTTGCCAAAGATTTTTGGAATTCATTTATTTCTCTCAGGGGTGGCTTGCTTTGGTTTTGGCGCATTTCATGTAACAGGATTGTATGGTCCTGGTATATGGGTGTCCGATCCTTATGGATTAACCGGAAGGGTACAATCTGTAAATCCAGCGTGGGGGGTGGAAGGGTTTGATCCTTTTGTTCCGGGAGGAATAGCCTCTCATCATATTGCAGCGGGTACATTGGGTATATTAGCGGGCCTATTCCATCTTAGTGTCCGTCCGCCCCAACGTTTATACAAAGGCTTACGTATGGGAAATATTGAAACCGTCCTTTCCAGTAGTATCGCTGCTGTCTTTTTTGCAGCTTTTGTTGTTGCTGGAACTATGTGGTATGGTTCAGCAACTACCCCGATTGAATTATTTGGTCCCACTCGTTATCAATGGGATCAGGGATACTTCCAGCAAGAAATATATCGAAGAGTTGGTGCTGGGCTAGCCGAAAATCAAAGTTTATCAGAAGCTTGGTCTAAAATTCCTGAAAAATTAGCTTTTTATGATTACATCGGCAATAATCCCGCAAAAGGTGGATTATTCAGAGCGGGCTCCATGGACAATGGGGATGGAATAGCTGTTGGGTGGTTAGGACACCCTATTTTTAGAGATAAAGAAGGGCGTGAACTTTTTGTACGTCGTATGCCTACTTTTTTTGAAACATTTCCAGTTGTTTTGGTAGACGGAGACGGAATTGTTAGAGCTGATGTTCCTTTTAGAAGGGCAGAATCGAAGTATAGTGTTGAACAAGTAGGTGTAACCGTTGAGTTCTATGGCGGTGAACTCAATGGAGTCAGCTATAGCGATCCTGCTACTGTGAAAAAATATGCTAGACGTGCTCAATTGGGTGAAATTTTTGAATTAGATCGTGCTACTTTGAAATCTGATGGTGTTTTTCGTAGCAGTCCAAGAGGTTGGTTTACTTTTGGGCATGCTTCGTTTGCTTTGCTCTTCTTCTTCGGACACATTTGGCATGGTGCCAGAACCTTGTTCAGAGATGTCTTTGCTGGTATTGACCCAGATTTGGATGCTCAAGTCGAATTTGGTGCATTCCAAAAACTTGGAGATCCAACTACAAGAAGACAAGTAGTCTGATACAACATTGCTCTGTTACTTTATTTTTGTGATTTGACATAGCTAGGGTACCAGATAAATCTTGATTCGGATTGCTGCCTTTTCGTTTCTTTGACTTTTGTCTTGGTCTTTCTTTATCCGGAAAAAGATCCCAAATAAACAGGTATGGAAGCTATAATTGTAAACCGAAATCAAATCTATGGAAGCATTGGTTTATACATTCCTCTTAGTCTCGACTCTAGGAATCATTTTTTTCGCTATCTTTTTTCGCGAACCACCTAAAGTTCCAACTAAAAAATAAAATGATTTTTCATTATCTCAATTGAAGTAATGAGCCTCCCAATATTGGGAGGCTCATTACTTCAACTAGTCCCCGTGTTCCTCGAATGGATCTCTTAGTTGTTGAGAGGGTTGCCCAAAAGCAGTATATAAGGCATACCCAGTAAAACTTACAAGTAAACCAGATATAGAGATGGCAACTAGGGTTGCTGTTTCCATTATTATATAATTTCAAGATCACAATGGATCTATGATAAGATCATTTATTTACAACGGAATGGTATACAAAGTCAACAGATCGCAATGAATACAAAATAGGATTTATGGCTACACAAACCGTTGGGGATAGTTCTAAATCTGGTCCAAGACGAACTAATGTAGGGAGTTTATTGAAACCATTGAATTCGGAATATGGTAAAGTAGCTCCTGGTTGGGGAACTACTCCTTTGATGGGTGTCGCGATGGCTCTATTTGCGATATTCCTATCGATTATTTTGGAGATTTATAATTCTTCCATTTTACTGGACGGAATTTCAGTGAATTAGATTTGATTCACAAGAACCCCTAAATAACTTTTCAATAGGTAGGTCTCTGGTTTTTAGCCCACTCTTTTTTGGTAGTTCGATCGTGGAATTTATCTTTTTCTGTATTTTCGGAATATGAGTGTGTGACTTGTTATAATTGATCCTATGGATACTACAGAGAATAACTCTGTCATCTTGATCAAGATGGTTTTATTTCGTTGGATATTCAGTCTAGTCTAGTATCTGGAGCACGGAATAGATGAAATAGATTACAAAATATTAGAACTATGATTCGTAGTTATCAGACCTCGCGGCCGGACTCCAAAAAAAAGAGTTAGAAGTGATAAATCAAAAAATTTTTATTCTTTCCAACTCCTGTTTATATTTCTTTTTTTTTTTTTTGATTATTAAAGATTAAAGGATAAACGTTTCTTTGCATTTTTATTCATTATATCTATTCATTGAATAAGTGATGATTCAACGGTTCTTACTCAAGGAATTTTTGAACGGAAGGTTTTATTGAATCATCGGGGTTTTCAGTATGAATCTAAGGTTTTAATTGATTTATAGGGTCTTAACAAGAGAATTCCTATCACTAATAAAGAAACCAAGAGTAAAGTAGCATTCCACACAAATAACAAATCAAAGAAAAGAAAAATAGGTAAATAGAAGATTCAAGAGGCCCGTA